TATAGAAATAAATTCTAACGACAAATAAAATAAGTTCCTAAAATTATCAAATGAATTAGACTAACAATTAAGTCTTTTTTTCCTAAAAAATAAAATCATTTGTATACTCATAACTCAAGTTGAATAACTCTTAACCAAAAGAAAATCCTTTTGCTTTTCGTTTATTGAGCAGTCTCGAATACCCTTTCAATTGAAAATCGATTTGAATTATGCATTATGATCCAAATCAAATTGTTGTGACAATTAAAATAGAAAGGGCATTTCCTTGTTGCGGAATCCTTTATCTTTGTTTTGAATCATTGGGTTTAGACATTACTTCGTTGATTTTTAATCAAAAACAAAAATGGTAGCAACATACCTTTTTTGTTATTTCTTTCTATCAATATATCTTTCTATCAAAGACTAAAATCATACGAACGGTGGATTCCCGCACGATATATATCATTTTTTATCGAAGAGGTTTTTATCAATTCCAACAAAAATTCCTTTGGAATTGAGAATTTGATTAATTTTGATCCTTTCGATTTCTCTGTCAAAGACATATTTACAAAGTTGTTCTAACTTATTGATTGACACTAACCATAGACCCTTTTCCCTTGAGAAAAAAATAAAAATTTTCCGCTCGAGCTCCATCATGTACTATATTCCATATTCCATTACACCCAACAAAAAAATGCGGGATTCGAGTGGAACAAAGGATGTCGAGTCAAGAGCATCCTTTATTAAAGGATGATGGATAGAAGAATCCACAATGGATCATGTCCTGCAAGTCGCACGTTGCTTTTTACCACATCGTTTCAAACGAAGTTTTACCATAACATTCCTCAAATTTGGAACCGCTATGCGGTTGATTCAATTATGGAATCATGAATAGTCATTGGTTTAGCCAGGACAGTCGGTACATAGATATCGAATCTATCTTATCTTCTATACTTATCTTAAGTTATTTCTTAAGTTATTATTTAGTTATTTTCATTTTTAATGAATTTTCCTCATTTATTCTTTATTACTTCTAAATTACTTCATAAAAAAAAATGAAAATTTTTTACAAACAATTACAATAAAGATAATACTGGATCATCCCTAAGAAAGAGAAATTCATGTGTTTCTTTTTGAACTCAATTATTCCAATTATCAATTTTATAAGCACTAAATAACAAAACCAAAATCGAAATGAAAAATATATAAAAATATATATAGATTAGAAAAATCCAATCTATATTATATAGAAAATATAGAAATTGAAAGAAATAGAAAAATAGAAGACTAAAGAAATAGATAAGAACAGAAATAAAGCAATCTATAAGAAGAAAGAAATATACGAATAAATAAATAAAAAAGTAGAAGAGGGATATACGAAAAAGACTCCCTTTTTTTTTTGAATTCCCATTTTTGTATTTAATTATGTAATTTATAAACCCATCTTATCTAAATCGCCAAAAGATTAGATTCAGTTGTATCTACGTGTCATTTGAACACTTATCATCCTTTTTCCTTAAAAAATGTGAAAAAAAAAGATAAGATTTATGTTGGTTAGATCCATTAGTCAAAAGAATCAAATTCGATCCAATATTACACTTTTAAAACAATCCAAATTTTTTATTTTATTTAATATTAAAAATATTTAACTATAATTTAGTATTAATTATTTAATGTTATTTACTATACTCTACTCTGGGACGGAAGGATTCGAACCTCCGAATAGCGGGATCAAAACCCGATGCCTTACCACTTGGCCACGCCCCACTTTTTTTCTATTCGATACTAATAAACACTAATATTATTATCGATTTTTCGTCAATTCCAGCCAAAATATTGAAAGAAACAGTTAGATTCTATTGTTAGTATTTTGACACATGACGATATTGAATTCAATTGAATTTATTGATCATTGCATATAATTCCATTAAAATATTGCATGAAAGTAGAATTTCTTCTATTCTCCTTTGAGAATGGAAGGTTGTTTGGTTGAGTAAGTAAGTTCGGAAAAAAGAAGAATTTTTGGTCTATCTTTTTTTTTTTTCATTTTTCACTTATATCAATAACTCAATCAAAATCCAATTATCGAAAAAACAAAATTTCTGTTATGCTTAATATCTTTAGTTTGATCTGTCTTAATTCTCCCCTTTATTCGAGTAGTTTTTTATTAGCTAAATTACCTGAGGCCTACGCTTTTTTGAGTCCAATCGTAGATTTTATGCCAGTTATACCTCTACTCTTTTTGCTCTTAGCCTTTGTTTGGCAAGCTGCTGTAAGTTTTCGATAAGATCCTTCATCTTGTACTAAAGAAAGAACTATTTTTTTTTTGAGAAAAACAATTCTAATAATTGCTAAAATCAGACAAGTCTTCCAGTATGAACCCTTGATTCAAACATAAAAATTCTTGAATAGTAACAATCCGGATCACCTTGTTTTCGCATTCTAACTATTTTTTTCTGTAAGTGAAAAACCTTATTGTGATCCTTCAAAATATCAAAAGTAGGTATAAAAAAATTATTGATTCAATTGATTGATAAATTAAGATAATAAAATTAGAAATTATATTTTATATATTTTAATTACGAAAATTTCGATTTCTAAATCTAATGTATTCATTAAGTTTTCGTTATTAAATAATAAAAAAATAGGATATAATATGGTATAAAAATAGAGAATCTATTTTCTTTTTTCAAAAAAAAAAATGATCTTGGAGATTGTGTAATGCTTACTCTCAAACTCTTTGTTTACACAGTAGTGATATTCTTTGTTTCTTTATTTATTTTCGGATTCTTATCTAATGATCCAGGGCGTAATCCTGGACGCGACGAATAAAAAGGGTTTTTTTGCTTGATTTTTCATCTATTTTTTCTAATTACTTAATTTTATTTATTATTAATATAAAATATAATTTATTATTAATATAAAATATATTAAATAAAATTATATATATATATTATTTATTTGGATCTAGTTTGAAAAAAGAAAAATAATTTGAAAAATTCGAAAGAAAAATCAATAATCAATCAGAGTAAGTCATCAACAGAAACGGAAAGAGAGGGATTCGAACCCTCGGTACGAATGAATCGTACAACGGATTAGCAATCCGACGCTTTCGTCCACTCAGCCATCTCTCCTCATTGAAAAAAAAAAAAAATACTAAATATTCAAATCCAAATAAAATCGAATCAATATAGAAAATCAAATTATTTTTAATAATATATATATAAAATAAAAAATAATATATATATAAAATAATATAAGAAAATTTTTTTTTGTTTACTTAACTTAAACTTAAAATACTTAAAAAATACTTAAATTCAAACTAAAAAAAAAAAAAAGAAAAATTTAAGCTAATTTGGAATTCTTATAACTTATAATAAGAATTAGATTTCTATTAAAATAATATATATATATATACAAAAAATACAAGTCATATTTTGTAATACATCTAAGTAGTTATTTTCTCTGAAATTCCAATTAGTTAGATTTAGATAAAAGAAAAAAGATTCTAAAGATTCAATTCCATATTTATAATTAAAATAAAAATGTAGAAAGAAAAAAGAAATACTTCTTCATCCCAAAGCGAAAGAAAAGGCCTTTAGTATTCACGGCCTGGCCTGATAAGTACCGCGCCAGGCCCTTTTTTGGATTATATAATATTAGTAATTTAATAATAAAGAAAATGATTTATCTGATTTGATAATAATCAGAAAATCGTTGTTATTGAAGCAACAACAAGAATAATAAAAAAAACTGTTTCCTTTCTAAAACTAACATGCCATTTCTTATTATCTTTTCTTCCCCCTTATTTTTTTTCATATCTAAATTGAATAAATGAAACTGCACAATTTTGTTCGGTTATAGTTATAATTTTAGCGGTTTTCTTGAGCCGTATCTATCAAAACCCTTTCAGGAAACAGAATAAAAAATAGAACTTTATTTTTTAGTTATTTAACTATATTTTTCATAATATGATTTAGTCCTCCTATGAAAAATGCCAATATTATAAATCTCATTTCATGATTCTTTTATGATCCTATCTTGATTCTATTCAATTTCAGTGTTCGACAAAAATTCCATTTCAATACAATAATCGAAGTGTAGCGGGTATAGTTTAGTGGTAAAAGTGTGATTCGTTTTATTAACCCTTTAAATAGTTAAAGGGTCTCCACCTTTATTTTTTTTTAAGGAATTAATCCTTTACCTCTCAATGAAAAATTTGAGGAAAATTATACATTCTCGTGATTTGTATTGAAAGGTCTATTAAAAATTGAAAATTTCGATTATGAAATTACGAAACATGAATTTTTTTTTTGAATTGGATCAATACTTCCAATTGAATGAATATGAGTAAAAGATCCATGGATTAAGATAGAAAAATAGGTTTCTAATCGTAACTAAATCTTCCATTTTTTTTTTAGAGAGAAGCGAAATAGCTATTAAATGATGACTTTAGTTTACTAAAGGCTTCAATCAACATATTTTTTTGTTTTAGCTCGGTAGAAACAAAATCTTTTTCCTTAAGATTTTCTCAAATAGAAATAGAGAACGAAGTAACTAGAAAGATTATTAGAATCCCCTCCTCTAGAGGGATCATCTAGAAAGCAAGTTATTGTGAATTAAATGCATTCATACAAAAAGCTGACATAGATGTTATGGGTGAAATTCTTTTTGTAATTTCGTTCCCGTCTTATATTTGGATCTGGAAATTTCTTCATTTTCCATAAAGGAGCCGAATGAAACTAAAGTTTCATGTTCGGTTTTGAATTAGAGACGTTAAAAATGATAAATCAACGTCGACTATAACCCTTAGCCTTCCAAGCTAACGATGCGGGTTCGATTCCCGCTACCCGCTATATTCTATATTAATTCATCATCGAGTTGAATACGCAATTACAAAAATTTTCTCATCTCACATACAATTCGATTCTTTTTGAGAAACAAGAAATAGGAAGGTCAAAAGACAAAAAAAGACGAAAAAATCGGAATGAAAAGCGTCCATTGTCTAATGGATAGGACAT